CTCCGTTCAACAGAATGAACATTCATTTGATCTTGATCCTTGTGGAGCGAAAAAGGCACTATACTGGATCTGCACAGAGCTCCTGATAATATCCATAAATGACTTGTTTTGGGTAAGAGATGAACATTACCATATTTATATTCAGGTGCATGGTACACATCGGTACTCCAGTGCATTTCTCCCTCTGAGTCAGAATAAATATGTTTTCGAACTTTCTCTTTAACTTTATTAAAATTGAAAGTGGATGTTCCAGCGCGAATCTCAGCAATCACTTGTTCTGATTCTACATATTGATCGTTTTGAACTAAAAGAAAACTTTTGGGTGGAATATTCACATTATGTAGAATATCGTGACTCTCAATAGTTACATACAGGTCTATATAACATAGAAAAGCAGGATGCCCATGACGTGTACGTGTGGGATGAACCAAATCCTCATTGAATTTAATTTTTCCCTTAAAAGGAGCTCGTACATGTTCTGCAGTACCACCTGTGAATACTCCACCGGTATGAAAAGTTCTTAATGTTAGTTGAGTCCCCGGTTCGCCGATTGATTGACCCGCAATAATACCTACTGCTTCTCCTAATTCGACCAGGTCGCCATGAGTGGGACTCTGACCATAACATAATCGACAGATCCAAGATATACTCCTGCAAAGAAAGGGGGTTCGAATATATATTGGTTGTGTTCGAAAGGTTATGAATCGAGTGACAAGTCCAACCCCAATATCTTTATTTTGAGCGGCAATGCAACGTGGGCCCATATATATATTGTATGCTAATACACGACCAATTAGTGTTTGGACCCAAATTCTTTCCGTCATCCCATTTCTAGGACTCACGGAAATGCCTCGGGTAGTGCCACAATCTGTTCTACGTACAACAATGTGTTGAACTACTTCAACAAGTCTACGCGTGAGGTATCCAGCATCTGATGTTCGTACAGCAGTATCCACAACTCCTTTGCGGGCTCCATAGCAGGAAATGATATATTCTGTTAAAGAAAGTCCTTCGCGTAAATTGCTTTGAATCGGTAAATCAATCATTTGTCCTTGGGGATCCGACATTAATCCTCTCATACCTACTAATTGGTGTACCTGAGATGCATTTCCTCTAGCTCCCGAAAAGGACATTATATGGACTGAATTAGAAGGATCAGTCATCCTAAAATTAGGATGCATTTCTTGTCTCAAATATTCACTTGTAGCATACCATATCTCAATGGATTGGCGTAATTTTTCTACTGTGTGTACATTCCCATAATGATGGTGCTTTTCTAAAATGAAACTTTGTTGTTCAGCATCTTGGACTAGCCACCCCTTAGAAGGTACTGTTAAAAGATCATCAATTCCTAATGAAATGGATGTAGCAGTGGCTTGCTGGAAACCCAGAGTCTTTACTTGATCCAGGGTGTGCGATGTATATGCCATTCCGAAGTGATCTATTAATCTGCTAATAAGTCGTTTCATGGCAGACCCATCTATCGCTTTATTGTAAAAGAACAGATCAGCCCATTCTGCCATAAGTACTTCTCTATTCCGCTGAGTAGGATTCGCCAATGGGTTTGAGTCAGTGATTCGAAGACCTCCTTTACTGGATCTCGATTCATGTAGAAATTAAGGAATTATGATTCCAGTTGAACCGGAGAGATCCAAATTCCCGCGGTATTACATAATTCCTTAGCTTAGGTACCGTATGAGTAGGCCTGACAAAACCCCTGTATGGCTTCTTCTATTTCTCGAGAAAAAGAAATATGACCAACAGTGGTTCGGGTGTATATACAAAGGGTTTGTTTTTTTATACGTCTTACTATTAGATAGTGCCCATAAATTTCATGATAGGTACCCAAAGATTCATATTGAACTTCGACAGGAACTTCTCTTGAGGCAATGACACGTTGATCTAGTCGCCACCGAAGCCACAAAGGACTATCTAAATTGATTCGTTTCTGCTGATAAACTATAAGTACATCGTAGGAACTACAAAAATAGGGCTCTTTCTCTTTCGTAGTATATTTATACTTATAATCATTAACTGTTTCATTTTGATAGTTTATGCGATTCCATGGATTATACCTATTTGCACAAATACCTCGACGATTCCCGATCGTTAATACATAGAGTCCAATAAGCATATCTTGGGTTGGTACCGAAATGGGATCTCCAATAGCCGGAGAAAAGAGATTCATATGAGAAAACATAAGTAAACGAGCCTCCGCTTGCGCTTCCAAAGATAAAGGTACATGAACAGCCATTTGATCCCCATCAAAGTCTGCATTGAATCCTTTACGAACTAATGGATGTAAACAAATAGCACGTCCACCCCCTAAAATGGGCTGGAACGCCTGTATGCCTAATCTATGCAGGGTGGGCGCTCTATTCAACAATACAGGATGCCCCTGCATAACTTCTTGAAGTATTTCCCATACAATGGGTTCTTTTTCCCGAATTTGACTTTTAGCAATTCCTATGTTAGAAGCGATATGTCGTCTGATTAAACC